AAGAATTTCATCTTTGGACCAAAAACAAGCAAGAGGCGGAATACCACAAAGAGAAAGTGTACCTAATAAAAAAGTAATTCTTGTAATTGGAACATATTTTGTTAAACCGCCCATAAGAACCATATTTTGACTTTTATCTGGTGAATAACCAACAATAGGTTCCATTGAATGAATAATAGATCCGGATCCTAAAAACAATAAAGCTTTAGAATAGGCATGAGTGATTAAATGGAATAAAGCAGCTCGATAAGAACCCATACCTAGAGCTAACATAATATAACCCAATTGAGACATTGTAGAATAGGCTAAACTTTTTTTAATGTCTCCTTGAGCAAGAGCCAAAGTGGCTCCTAATAATACTGTTATTACACCTATTAAAGATATTAGATTCATTATGTAAGGTATTACTATGAAAAGAGGAAGAAGCCGAGCTACAAGAAAAATCCCCGCTGCTACCATGGTAGCAGCGTGTATAAGAGCCGAAATAGGAGTAGGTCCCTCCATGGCATCAGGTAACCATACATGAAGGGGAAATTGTGCAGATTTCGCGATTGCGCCGACGAATAAGAAAGATGCGCACAGAGTAGCAAATAAAGAATTGACCTCATTATTATGGATCAAGTTTTTTACTATTTCGAACAAATCCCGAAATTCAAAACTGCCTGTTATCCAATAAAAACCTAAGATTCCTAATAATAAACCAAAATCCCCTACACGATTAGTTACAAAAGCTTTTTGGCAAGCACTTGCTGCAATTGGTCGTGTAAACCAAAAACCTATTAATAAATACGAACACATTCCCACTAGTTCCCAAAAAATATAAATTTGTATCAGATTGGAACTAGTAACTAATCCCAACATGGAAGTATTAGAAAAACTCATATAAGCAAAAAATCTCAAATATCCTTGATCGTGAGACATATAGTTGTCACTATAAATAAGAACCATAATTCCCACAGTAGTAATTAGTATTGACATAATCGAAGTAAGTGGATCGATCAAGTATCCAAACTCTAATGAAAAATCATTATTGATGGTCCAAGACCATAGATATTGATAAATAAAACTTCCATTTATTTGCTGAAGAGACAGATTAGCCGAAAACGCCATAGTTATACTTAGCATTAAAATACTAATAAAAGCACACATACGATGAAGATTTTTTGTTGCTGTGGGAATAATCAGAAGTCCAAATACTATTGATATAGTAACTGTAAGTGGAAGAAAGGGTATTATCCATGCATATTGATATGTATGTTCCATAAAAAACAAATTTCATTTTTTTTTTTTTATTATTGTTTCCGATTCACCAATTCTTACCTCTTTCGAGAGGAACAATAATAAAAGAAATCAACATTCTACTACTACTACTATTACTATTATATTTACTATTATATTCTGGTGAGTTATAACCATATAATATAGTAAGGAAAAAGAGTTATACCAAAAACAGTGTTTAATTCGAATGTGGGTCATAGTATCCATTACTAATTCGAATCAATAAAAGGGTACCTTAGTTATTCTAATTAATTGAATTTGAGTAATTATCTAATAAGAGCTAATTGATTGGATTCCAATAAGTAAAACTTATGTTTCTTGGAAGTATTATGATACTCCTTACTTCATATAGAACTGAACTCAAAAATGGACTAAGGTTATCTTTCTCCGGTAATGGAATGTCTTGTTTAAGAGATTAACGACTAATTTTAAAAATGGAATTAATAAAATAAATAATAAATAAAATAAATAATAAATCAAAAAATTATTTGGATTTTTAAAATAAGACTCTCTTCCTTTTTTTTTATATCCCTATATATGCGATATATAATGGGCACATATATTTATTTGTATTTTTAGATTTTGCATGTTATGTTATTAAATTGATTATCCACAAGATAATTATGGATAATAACTAAAAAGAATGGTCTATTTTGATTTGAACAATACATGTCTTTCACATACAACGATAAAAATGAGTACTCCTTTTTGAATGGCGGTTCCAAAAAAACGTATTTCTCTGTCAAAGAAACGTATTCGTAAAAATATTTGGAAGAAGAAGGGATATTTAACTGCAGTAAAAGCTCTTTCTTTAGCTAAATCTGTTTCCACCGGGCGCTCTAAAAGTTTTTTTTTGCCGTAAATAAATAATAAAAGAAAATCTTGAAATGATCTGAGTCGACATACCATAAAGAACTGAAACTTTTTGAATTAAAGATGAATGATTCACATTAACTAATGTGTTGAACTCCTCAATATGAGTTAGAACTAGCTGCCGTGGTATGTAGAATAAGAATTTTTCCATCTCTTGGTCTCTATAATCTATAAGATAAGTATTATTTTAGTTTTCATTATAATACACTCATTATTTTTCATTTTGAAGTTAATGTTAACTCGCGATATTCTTATTATTTATTATTTTTTTTTTTCAATCTCTCAATTAACTTTTCCAAAAGTTAATTGAGAGATTGAAACTCTTTTCTTATATGTATAGCCCAGGACCCAATTAGATTTAGTAATTTAGTAAATGGTATCATAAATTATAAATTATGGACACAACTACAACTAATAGTATTATTAATAATACTAAGGTATTTAAATTGTTAGAAAATTTCCTTTGATTTAGTGATTTGATTGTGATACATATGCAATTCTATTTACATGTTTTTTTTTTAGAAATCCATGAAATAAACGAATTGTCATAAAAAAATGGTTTTCTAAAAAAAAACATAGAAAAAGGGAAAATTTTTAGTTCTATCTGTTCCAGGAGAACTCAGTTTCTAGTATGTGAAAGTTGATTGTTAAAAATGAACCCCACAGCGATACTAACTAAGGATTATTTAAATTCACATATGAATTTCAAATGAAAACGAGCTTTATTCATCGATTCTCATCAAGTTTTCTAAACTATATGGAATTCTGGAATCTCGACGATTCAACATGAACTGACTATTATTTATTATTATTTAAAGTAAGCCGCCATGGTGAAATCGGTAGACACGCTGCTCTTAGGAAGCAGTGCTAGAGCATCTCGGTTCGAGTCCGAGTGGCGGCATCCCCTAAAAGAAGGGACATAATGGATCCTATAATGTATTTAATTCCCGATTTTAATTCTGTAATGGGGCTCCTCCTTTTTATGATATTTGTGACTTTAGAACATATATTAACTCATATCTCTTTTTCGATCATTTTAATGGTAATTATGATTCATTTGATGACCTTATTAGTCCACGAAATCGTGGGATTGCGCGATTCATCAGAAAAAGGAATGATAGCCACCTTTTTCTCTATAACAGGATTATTAGTTATTCGTTGGATTTATTCAAGGCATTTCCCATTAAGTAATTTATACGAATCATTAATTTTCCTTTCATGGAGTTTCTCCATTATGCATATGATTTCTAAGATTAAGATACAGAACACAAAAAATGATTTAAGCGCAATAACCGCACCAAGTGCTATTTTTACCCAAGGTTTCGCCACGTCGGGTCTTTTAACGGAAATGCATCAATCCGCAATATTAGTACCCGCCCTACAATCTCAGTGGTTAATGATGCACGTAAGTATGATGTTATTGAGCTATGCAGCTCTTTTATGTGGATCATTATTATCAGTCGCTCTTCTAGTCATTACATTTCGAAAAAACATCAATATTTTTTTGAAAAGAAAACACTTCTTAATTAAGAAATTTTTCGTTGGTGAAATCGAATACTTGACTAAAAAAAGAAGTGTTTTTAAAAACACTTCTTTTCTTTCATTTCGAAATTATTACAAATATCAATTGACTCAGCGTTTGGATTATTGGAGTTCGCGTGTCATTAGTTTGGGGTTTACCTTTTTAACTATGGGCATTCTTTCCGGAGCAGTATGGGCTAATGAGACATGGGGATCTTATTGGAATTGGGACCCCAAGGAAACTTGGGCATTTATTACTTGGACCATATTCGCGATTTATTCGCATACTAGAACAAATCAAAGTTTCCGAGATATAAATTCGGCACTTGTAGCTTCTATAGGATTTCTTATAATTTGGATATGCTATTTTGGGATTAATTTATTAGGAATAGGTCTACATAGTTATGGGTCATTCACATTAACATAACTCTAATTGAATAAACTACATGAAGAATACATAAGAAGATTGTCTCATATATAACGAAAGCTTGTTAGAGTTTTTGAGAACCATTTGACTCAAAGAGTCAAATGGTTCTCAAAAACTCTAGAGGCATCTCATTAAAATCTTAATTAACTTCATTTTTTTTTTTTCTTTTGCATTCTACAGCGAACGATTTTAAAAATTAAAGAATTATAAGACTTTTTGTTTCATTAATGAAAACTATCTATAAAAATAATTAGATAGAATAGCTTGTACCTTGTCAACTGATAACAAGAGAACAAAATCCGGATAAATACCAATCCCTATTACGGGTAGAAAGATACAGATCGAAATAAATAGTTCTCGTGGTCCAGAATCGGAAAAATTAGAGTTTGGAACATTGAATAGCTTGTATCCATAGAACATCTGACGTAACATAGATAATAAATAAATAGGAGTTAATATCATTCCAATTGCCATTAAAAAGATAATTAGCACTTTTGGCACCAAAAGAAATTTGGAGCTGGTAATTATTCCAAATAATACTACTAATTCTGCAACAAAACCACTCATTCCTGGCAATGCAAGAGAAGCCATCGAGAAACTACTGAACATGGTAAATATTTTTGGCATTGGGATTGATATCCCCCCCATTTCGTCGAGATAAACAAGACGTATTCTATCACAACTCGTTCCCACCAAGAAAAAAAGTGCAGCACCAATAAATCCATGGGAAAGCATTTGTAAAATGGCTCCATTTAGTCCCATGCCGGTTATAGAACCAATTCCTATAATTGTGAAACCCATGTGCGATACGGAGGAATAGGCTATTCTCTTTTTAAAATTGCGTTGACCGAAAGAGGTTGAAGCTGCATAGATTATTTGCATTGTTCCCACTATCACAAACCAGGGAGAAAATATAGAATGAGCATGGGGTAACAATTCCATATTTATCCGAATCAATCCATATGCTCCCATTTTTAATAAGATTCCGGCTAGAAGCATACATGTACTGTAATGTGCCTCTCCATGGGTATCTGGTAACCATGTATGTAGGGGTATAATCGGTGATTTGACAGCATAAACAATAAGGAAACCAAAATAGAATATTATTTCCAATGCCATAGGATATGATTGATTAGCTAGTCTTTCAAAATCTAATGTTGGTTCATTGGAACCATATAAACCCATACCTAGAACTCCTATTAAGAGAAAAATGGAACTCCCTGCAGTGTACAAAATAAACTTTGTAGCCGAGTACAGACGTTTCTTTCCTCCCCACATGGATAAAAGTAAGTAAACAGGAATTAATTCTAACTCCCACATGATGAAAAAAAGTAAAAGGTCTCGAGAAGAAAATGATCCTATTTGACCACTGTACATTGCTAACATCAGGAAATAGAACAATCGCGAATTTCGAGTAACTGGCCAAGCTGCTAAAGTAGCTAAAGTGGTGATAAATCCTGTCAATAAAATGGGTCCTATGGAAAGTCCATCAATTCCCAATCTCCAGTGAAAATCAAAAATTTTGATCCATTGAAAATCTTCTTCCAATTGGATTAATGGATCATCCAATTGGAAATGGTAACAAAATGCATAAGTCGTTAGAAGGAGTTCTAATAAACATATACATATGGTATACCACCGAAACACCTTATTCCCCCTATGAGGGGGAATAAAAATTAAAGAACCCGCAAATATCGGCAAAACAACAAGTAGTGTTAACCAAGGAAAATAACTCGTGATAAAGACAAGATACGCTTTGACCAGAAAAGACCGTGCTCAGAATCTATGTTCTAGAGTAGGGGCTTTTGTCGGTAAAGGGGAATCAAATGATTCAAGTGGAGTTTTTTGTAACGTATCAATCAATAAGATAGAGCCATGCTGCGAGTTGTTTCATGCCATAAATAAACACGGACACTCAAAAAATCTGTTGGGCAAGCGGATTCACATCTCTTACAACCTACACAATCCTCGGTTCTTGGCGCGGAAGCAATTTGTTTAGCTTTACATCCGTCCCAAGGTATCATTTCCAATACATCCGTGGGGCAGGCTCGTACACATTGAGTACACCCTATACATGTATCATAAATTTTGACTGAATGTGACATTGAAACTAAAAATTAAAGTTTTGAACATAAAGAATTTTCGATCTGGTATGATAAAATCAGTAGTAAATGAATTATATATTTATATTGTAGATACCAGATGAATCAGTAATTTATATAAATTTTTTAGAATGAATATATTTCTAAATCTGTTCATGATAAACTACCAAGAGATTTTGATTTACGTTTTACCAATCACAGTCATATGAGTCGCACATAAATATGAAATAATATTTTATATTTATGAAAAATATATATATATATATATTAATCGAATTATGATAAATAATTCATATGTCTTTCTTTCTTAATATTTATATAATGATAATGAATGATTAGGACTAATTATTCAACAAATTCGATTGATTGATACGAGTTGATTTTATGTTATGATGGATCGACGAAACAATAGCTAACCCAATAGCTGCTTCTGCAGCTGCAATAGCTATGACAAAGATTGAGAAAATGTCTCCTTTTAATTGGCGACTATCAAATAAATCAGAAAATGTTACGAGATTTATATTAACCGAATTTAGTATAAGCTCAAGACACATAAGCGCTCTAACCATGTTTCGACTTGTGATTAATCCATAGATACCAATAGAAAATAAATAGATACTCAAAAAAAGTACATGCTCGAACATCATCGACTAACTCCTCATCAATCTCGATTTATTTCAATATGAACAACAATTAGAATGATTCGATTGACTATAATAGAACAATTACAATTACAGAACAAAAGAAGGTATTGGTAATGGCTTTAACTAAAAACTTGAAACTTTTTAAAAATAGAATTCTAAAACTTTTTGGAATTATAACTATTTTTTATTGACGAGCCATAGTAATTGCACCTATTAAGGAAACTAATAAAATTATAGAAATGAGTTCAAACGGAAGATAAAAATCTGTTGATAAATGAATCCCAATTTGTTGAACGTTAATTATTAAGTCCTGTTCTAGAATCTGGTTTGATCTTGTAGTCCAAAGAATTCCGTACCACGACGTATCTGGGATAGTAGTAATTAGTGAAAAAAGAATACTTATACAAACCAGTGACGTAACCCCATCTCCAATGGTCCAAAGACGGGAATCATTGGAATATTCTGAACCATTCATGAACATTACAGCAAATATGATTAAGACATTTATGGCTCCTACATAAATAAGGAGTTGCGCGGCAGCTACAAAATAGGAATTCGATGGAATATATAATAAGGATATACAAACAAGAACCAATCCCAACGAAAAGGCAGAATAAATTGGATTAGTAAATAAGACTACTCCTAGACCCCCTAATATAAGAACTGCTCCTAGAAATACTACAAGAATCTCATGTATTGGTCCAGATAAATCCATTATGTATAAAATAAGAGATAAATAAGTCTAAAGATTTCATGACCTTACTGAATAGTCCAGGAAGGGAAAAGCACTTACCCCATTTTTTTTTTTTTCATCCTAGAAAAGAGTAGTTTCCATTTGATATTTGGAAATCATCACGAAAAAAAGAAATTCTCAGTTTAAATCAAAGAATGATCCTCAACAATTAATAGTTATTATTTATAGTCACTGACTAACCAAAATAAAAAAAGCTTGTATCCTTTCTATCAGAATATCAAAACAATATCTTAGGAATTGGTAATTGTTCTTGAATCGAGGGATTTTTCTTTGTATATTTTGCTTTGGGTCGAATTCATAACGGTTTGAATTGTGTAATCTCCAATTACTGACATTGGTAACCGACCCAAAGCAATTTGATTATAATTCAATTCGTGACGATCATAAGTAGAAAGTTCATATTCTTCAGTCATTGATAAACAGTTTGTTGGACAATATTCGACACAGTTACCACAAAATATACAAATACCGAAATCAATACTATAATTAAGCAATTGTTTCTTTTTAATATCTTTTTCAAATCTCCAATCAACAACGGGTAGATCTATAGGGCATACACGAACACATACTTCACAAGCAATACATTTATCAAATTCAAAATGGATTCGACCGCGGAAACGATCTGATGTGATAGATTTTTCATAAGGATATTGAATAGTTATAGGCAAACGATTTGTGTGGGATAAGGTAATTACGAAACTTTGACCAATGTACCTTGCGGCTCGTATTGTTTGTTGACCATAATTCATGAACCTAGTCACCATAGGAAACATATTGTATATATCGATGAATAAATTTATGTTTTTTTTTTTCTTGTTTAAGAGAGGTTATGAGTATAGAATATCGTTATCGTATTCTTTGTATTTATAGTGAAACAAGTTGGAAAGAAGTTGTCAATAATAGATTACCTAGAGAAATAGGTAAAAGAAATTTCCATCCAAGATTTAATAGCTGATCCATTCTCATCCTAGGTAAAGTCCATCTTGTTGTGATAGAGATGAACAGAAACAAATAAGCTTTAGCTAATGTAATAAAGATACCAACTGTCATTCCCAAGACTCCATTTGTTCCGATAGGTTCCGGAATGGATATGTACGGAATAGAGAAATTCCACCCCCCTAAATAAAGAACTGTTACAAATAATGAAGAAACTAAAAGATTTAGGTAAGAAGCAACGTAAAATAAACCATATTTTATACCTGAATATTCAGTTTGATAACCTGCTACTAATTCCTCCTCCGCTTCTGGTAAATCAAAGGGCAATCTCTCACATTCCGCAAGAGAAGAAATTATAAAAACTATAAACCCTATAGGTTGCCGCCACAGATTCCACCCCCAAAAACCGTATTTTGACTGTGCCTCAACTATATCAACTGTACTTGAACTGTTAGATAATTATAGTTGATAATAACATCACTGTTCTCATCACTATTCCAAAACCGTACATGAGATTTTTACCTCATACGGCTTCTCTATGGACACAAATAAATGTAAGGACCTGTTCGGTAAGGTATCCGTGGATAGTGGATACAATAAAAATACATCGGAGAGTCCAAAAAATTAGACCCATGTAATTCTGTCGGCTAGAAAAAGGTGCTTCCGAATTGATCTCATCCCTTATAATTTAAATGAATCTTTGTTTGGTTTTGGTAATAATTGAATCCTTCAATAAAATACTCGTTATAAAAAGAAATAGATAGAAAGAATTAGTCACTAGTTCATGAATCATAAATAATCAGAATTCCACATGTATGGCTATATATGGAGGAAAAAATAAATAAAGATCTTTTTTTTTATTCTATTATTTATTGCATTCTATTTCTTTTATTCCTGTTCTTCTTTCTCAGAAAAAAAAAAAGTACTATTTTAAAATAAATAAAGGGATTAATTCGTTCTTGATAGTAATTTATTTATTCAGTGAATAGGAGCATACTCTAGATCGAAATCGTGGGGAAGTACTGCTTGATCGTTTCTACAAACTTAAAGCCCCTATTATGATTCGTTTTTATGTGAAAATACCTATTTTTTTTATACCTTACATTATCTATTACTAATCCTTTGTGTATCTTGGTGTTCCTAACTGTTCACTGATTTTTGATTGATCCCCGCTATGGTTATGGTAAGGTAATATATACAAGTACAGTAATAGAAACTCCATACAGTTGATCTTTTGCATCCGCTTCAAGATATGATGACTAATCAAAAAATCTTGGGATAAACAGTTTTCACTGCTTATGTTTTCTGTCACTTTTTTCTTGTATATAGGGAATGAGATTTTATCCTCTTACTACAAATTGAAAAGCTGTTTTCTTTCACTCATATAACTATTTGGTTTAACTCATCGATCTGAATTGAATGAATAAAAAATAAAAAATGAAGATATCTATTCAATACATTCACCTTCTTTCCTTTATTTCATTTCTGGGAGAGGTAAAAGTTTATGTTCCAACGAATCACACGTAGAGATATTGATAATACACATAGAGTTAATGGTATTTCATAACTAATAGATTGAGCAGCAGCTCGTAGACCACCTGAAAAGGAATATTTATTATTCGATCCATATCCTGATATAAGAAGCCCGATGGGAGCAATACTTGAAATAGAGATCCATAAAGAAACACCTATACTGAGATCGGCTAAAACAAGTCGATACCCAAAAGGAATTACTAAATAACTTAGTAAAATTGATATGACTGCTATAGACGGTCCGACACTAAACAAACGAATATCTCCTCTAGATGGGAGGAGGTCCTCTTTAAAAAGTAGTTTAGTCCCGTCTGCTAGAGCTTGAAGAATTCCCAACGGGCCGGCATATTCAGGTCCAATACGTTGTTGTATCGCTGCGGATATTTCTCTTTCTAACCATACAATTACTAGTACCCCTACAGTAATTCCCAGTATAAGGGTCAAAACGGGGACAAAGAGCCAGCCGAATCCATAGATTTCTTTTAACGATTCTGATTTAGAAAAAGAATTGATAGCTTGTACTTCTGTCGCGCCAATTATCATTTCAACGATCAACTTCTCCCATAATGATATCTATACTACCCAGTATCGTCATGATATCAGCCAATTTCATTCTTTTAATTATCTGGGGAAGAATTTGCAAATTGATGAAACCTGGTGGACGAATTTTCCATCTCCAGGGAAAAACACTATTATCCCCTATCAAATAAATTCCTAATTCCCCTTTTGGGGCTTCTACTTTTACATAAAGCTCTTGTTTCGACAATTCAAAATTGGGTGAAGGTTTTTTACTAATGAATCTATATTCAAAATCATTCCATTCGGAATTTTTTGCACTATTAAAGCGCCGAACTTCTAAATTCTCATAGGGTCCTCCGGGAATTCCTTCGAGAGCCTGTTGAATAATTTTTATAGATTCCCTCATTTCACCGATTCGTACTAAATAACGAGCTAATGAATCTCCTTCTTTTTGCCATTGGACTTCCCAATTTAATTCATTGTAACATTCATAATGATCAATTTTACGAAGATCCCATTGGATCCCGGAAGCCCTTAACATTGGTCCTGATAAGCCCCAATTTATTGCTTCCTCTCCACCAATAATGCCCACTCCTTCAACTCGTTCCAAAAAAATGGGATTCCGTGTAATAAGTTTTTGATATTCAACAACTTCTGTTAAAAAATAATCGCAGAAATCCAAACATTTATCTATCCAACCATGAGGTAGATCAGCAGCTACTCCTCCGATACGGAAATAATTATGCATCATTCGCATACCTGTGGCAGCTTCGAATAGATCATATAGCAATTCTCTCTCTCTAAAAATATAGAAAAAGGGAGTCTGTGCGCCGATATCCGCCATAAAAGGTCCAAGCCATAACAAATGAGAAGCTATACGACTCAGCTCTAACATAATTACTCTGATATAGCTGGCCCTTTGAGGTACTTGAACATTTCCCAGCTGTTCTGGTGCATTTACCGTTATTGCTTCTGTAAACATAGTAGCTAAATAATCCCAACGTGTTACATATGGCAGATATTGTATAATTGTTCGGTTTTCTGCTATTTTCTCCATCCCTCTGTGTAAATAGCCCAATATGGGTTCACAGTCAATAACATCTTCACCATCGAGAGTAACAATTAGTCGAAGAACACCATGCATTGATGGATGGTGAGGACCCATATTGACTATCATGAGATCTTTTCTTGTGGCCGGTACAGTCATATCCTTTCTTCCCTAATTCAGTATTCCATGAATTGCTCAAAACGAGGCTTAGAAAAATTTTTAATATAATAACTAAAAAAAATTTAAACGAATATTCATATTCAAATTTTAGACTCCCGAATATCCAACTGACTAATTAATTTCTTATAACGTACTCTATTTTTATTTGACAAATAAGCCAGCAACCGTTGACGTTTTCCCAGAATTCTTCGTAGACCCCTTTGCGATAAAAAATCTTTTTTGTGCAATTCCAAATGCGAAGTAAGTCTCCGTATCTTATTGGTGAAATTGAATACTTGAAATTCAACAGACCCTTTGTTGTTTTCTTCTTTTTCTTCTTGTTGAATAGCTGGGATGAATGAATTTTTTACCATAACATATTTTTCCGTTTTCTTTCTTTTTATTTTATAGATTTTACCGATCAGGAATAATAATTATTATATTTATATTATGATTATTCCAGTCATTTTCATCTGGTATACGCAAAAGCGTAGATTTATTCATATACTACTTTTTGATTCTATCCAAATCCCATTCGATTTTCAAAAAATCGAATGGGATTTGGATAGAAAGAGAGAAAATACATTTACGAAAGATAATTATTTCTTTGTGTCTAAGAACATTCTATTCTGCCCATTTATTATTCCTAGAACCAATTGAATTGATATGCCATTAAATTAGTATCATGTACCAAAATGTAACGCAACCTATGCGTACATCTTTCGGAATCTATCAAATATGTGATATCCAAGCAATATACCATTAACTAATTCTAAATTGTGGATACATATGTATCCTTAACATACTGAAACGACTGCCGTTATTGGTATTAAACCAATAGCGATTCATACAAGCTAAATCTTCTAATCGATAATTCGGCCAAAGAAGCAATTTGAATTTTAAAATGTTATTTACATCTGTATTAATATTAATGTTATTTACATCTGTATTAAGATACCTGTCTTCATTCAAAAATTGTCCACAGTTTCTCATCTTGTTTTCGTTGAAAAACACTGGATTTATATCCACAATATTCCAATTCCGGGAATTTAAAAGAATTCGAATTCGCAATTCTCTACGACGTTTAGTAGATAGAATATTTTCTGGAATAAGGAAATTCGAATTCTTTTTTTTTCTATTCACAAGAATATTGCTATGTTGTGCAATGGATCTGTCGAAATTCTTCTTCTCAACATCTCTTTTTTTTATGCATTTTCCATTAGTTTCATTTTGGTTTTCACTCTTATCCGCCAATGAAATACTTATGGTTTGATAGATAATAAATTGCTCATCCCATTCTATAAATAAACGAATTGATTTGATAATAAAAATTCCTTTTTTTAGTAATTCTGGAATAACGTCCTTATTCGTCATCAATATCATATCCATATGCATCTCTCTTCTTTTAACCGAGGATATACAAATTTTTTTGTTTATATCTGGCAGTCTAAGTAGGAAACAATACACCTTAAGATTATTAAACATTAATTGATTGAAGGGGTCAACCCATTTGAATTGAAAATAAAAAAATTGTTTCAGGAACAAATCCATTTCTTTTTGAATTTCCTTCTCTCCCTCTTTTTCAACGTCAGATTTCACGTCATGTTTTTCAACATCTTTTTTTGTCTCTCCCTCTTTTTCAACGTCAGATTTCACGTCATGTTTTTCAACATCTTTTTTTGTCTCTCCCTCTTTTTCAACGTCAGATTTCACGTCATGTTTTTCAACATCTTTTTTTTTTCGTAGATCTGAGCCAAGACCTATTTGGCTCTGTTGTTCGTTTTTTTGTTGGTTGGAATTTTTTAATTCAAGATATTCTTTTTGATTGGATGATATGTGGCTGCCATGTTCATTTGCATACAAATCTAAAAGAAGTAATTTGATTGGTATCACCCATGGTTTAATCTTATATGTATCAAAAAGTAGCACAAATTCTGGAAACAACCAAAATGTTCGATTTAATATGTTCCGATTACGAGAGAATCTTTCTTGATTCATTCCCATCCAATCAAAAAAGTTTATTTTTTGATTGGGTGTGGGTGGGTTGATTTTTTCATGAATCGAAATATCTTTTTTTTTCATTTTGTGATACTTATGAGTTTCAGTCTTAGTATTTTTCTTAATCTTAGTGCCAACATGCGTATTGGTCCAAGTCTCAATAGTATTGGTCCAAGTCTCAATATTGATATTCTTTCTAATACAAAAATGGAAAATTCCACAATTAAAATATTTTCTATCCAGATTTTTATCCTTAATATATCTTTCTTTTAGAAAATCATCAACTGCTATATTTAACAATACATAAAATAAGTCGGGTTTTCGTGTATTGAAATTATAAGGAATTTCTTGGTGACCATTTACTTGTAATTTTGATCCATAAATATATAAGTTCTTGTCCGTCTTATCTCCATAATTCATATATTTATGTGAAAAAAAATAATATCCGTAATGTTTTTTAAATTTGTTTTTTTTATTTTGATTCGTCAATGAATCCCCTGCATCATAATTTTTTTTCATGTAATGATGAATTTTTTCTTTTTTATCTGAATCCAATTTCATTAAGTCTTTCTTTTTAATCATACGGCTGACTCTACTTCGCCATTTTTTTGGTTCCAATTGAGACCATTTGGCCGGGGATAAATTGTATTGATCATGACCCTTTAACCAGTTTTTCCATTCATTCATTCCAGACTTTTTAATTTTCTTATGCCTTGATTTGTAATCAAATATTCCTCGTTTTATACAATAATCCTTTATTTCTCCCCTAAGATAATGATAGGTACCCCGATCTTGAAGTACGGATCTCAAGTTATACTTGTTAAATAATGGGGTTTGTGAAAATTTGTAAAATACATATGCTTGTGACAAGGAAGATAAGTCAAAATAACTATTGAAATTATTATCACTAATATTAGTATTCGTATTAGAAACTAACTTTTTTACAGTCGAAATAAAGTTCATTGTATTTTGAATTGTTTCATCAATTCCTTCTTGATTTATTTCATCGTTGTAAATGGATTTATTTAAAATTTTTTTTTTTGATTCAAAGAAAAGTTGTGCATGGATCCTTGGAATGTTAATTGTACATAGGAAGATATCCATGTATATTTTTTCAATGAAAAATTTAATAAAATAATGAAATTTTCGTATTAATCGGATATTGTTTCTTTTAAATAGCTGCCAAATATATTTTGGGTATTCCAATCTTTTATCATCATAAGTTTGAACTCTTTTTTTCTTGTCTTTTGTAATTTGTTCTATTTGATTCCTGATTGTAATTATCCTATCAGAAAGGTCTTTCCTTTTTTTATCCATGAGTGAATAATTTGTCCAATTCATGGATCGAATTTGAATGGTCGATTCATTATTCATTTTATTATTGATTTGGAAATCTTTTCCATTTTTATTTGGTTCATATACTTTCACTTTCCTCTTCATAAATAGAAATAAGAAAATTAGGGTGATTTTTTCAAGTTCTTTCATTATTCGTTTTCTAACTTGAGCTATTTTTATGATCCATACTTTTATTACTTTTATTATTACTTTTATTACTTTTGAAATTAGTAAAGCCCATTTTATTCTTTCTTTTAAAAATCTTAGAAATATAAATATAAATATAGAAAATTGATTTTGAACCTTTCTAATTGTTTTGTCGATTTCTTGAGAAATGGGTTTAAAAAAAGAAAATCGTTTTCGGGGAGAACCAAAGGGAACTTTCGCTTCCTTTCCCCATATTGTTAAAAAACAATTTTTGTTTTTTTTTTCTTTCATTGAATCTCTATGACCAGACCGTACTTTCATTTTAGCTCCTCGCCAAGGTTTCAAACAGAAAGGATATAGAATCTTTATCTGAATCCCGTCTGCTAACCAATCTTTAGGAAATTCTGTTTCTGATAATGGAACACCGTTGTAGGTGCAGTTAATATGCATTTCTTTATTCAATGCCTTAAAATCTTCGTACCACTCGGGGAATTGGAATAATAACATACGGCCTACATTTTTAGCTATTATCAATAAAGGTAATACGATGTTTTTTCTAAGAAAAGATTGGGTTACTAACATCGACCCTCTTATTATTTGAGTAAACATAAGGGCATCCCAAGTTTCGGATATTATTCTCCGGCGATCTTTTTCTTCTTCCTCTTCTTCCTTTTTTTTGTCTTTTTTGTCTTTTTTGTCTTTTTTGTCTTTTTTGTCTTTTTTGTCTTTTTTGTCTTTTTTGTCTTTTTTGTCTTTTTTGTCTTTTTCGTCTTTTTCGTTTGCTTTTTCCTCCTCAAAATCAGAAATTTGAAATTCTGATTCTCTACCAACCCAGTTCCTAAAAATTATATTTGTAATTTTAGAAATATCAAAAGGAGAAACAAAAAATGTTTTGTCTATTCGATCCAAAAAAAGTGGGGAATGCACATTTGCTTGAAACATTTCAGAAATAACTATTTTGCGTCTTTGAGCACGCACGGATCCTTTTATGAGATCCCGACTAAAATCTGATTGTTGAGAGTAACGTATCAAAGCCAGTTCTTCCTCGTCTTCTTCATCTTTTTTTTCTTGGGCATTCTTCTTCTTACTAGTAGTAGTATTAGTAGTATCAGAAGTAGTATTAGTAGTATCAGAAGTAGTATTAGTAGTATCAGAATTGGCCTTTAGATCCTTATTATTAAAAATTACCACACGTTTGGCTTTTCTTGGGCGAATATCAGGATCTTCCTCTTCCTTTTTTTTATCTTTATCTTCCTCTTCCTCTTCCTCTTCCTCTTCCTCTTCCTCTTCCGCTTTCGCTTTCGCTTTCGCTTCCGCTTCCGCCTGCTCCTCCAAATCCTCGGCGTCGTCCAATTTGTATGACCATTGAGAAACCATTTCACTTATTTCTTCTATTTCACTTATTTCTTCTATTTCACTTATTTCTTCTATTTCACTTATTTCTTCTATTTCACTTATTTCTTCTATTTCACTTATTTCTTCTATCGGATTCTTTTGATGTTCAAATTCTCGAGAATTATAATTATTAGGAAGTGGATCATTTATTTTATTTATGGAAAACATTTCTATAGAATCCTCTATAGAATCCTCTATAGAATCCTCTATGATTGTTCCTCGATAGGGTCCGTTCAAAAAAGGATCATACATTTTGGGCAGGCATTCTTGTTCATTTTCATCATTATAGAATCTAGTCCTTTTTTCAAACATATCGAGAACAAGGAATCCTTTTTCTAAACCTTCGATTCGACTTATTAATTCATTTTTCAAGTTGTACTTTTTTTGTTCATTAGTAGAAACCCAATAATTATATTGGTCTTCGTGGCATAGTTTTTTCGTTGTGTACAAAGAAATTATTCGCTCTATCATTTCCGAAAAGGTTGATAAACTTGGTAGATATGTAAAAGACATTTTTTGTTTTCCATCACTTGGACACGTATCAAAAAAATATTGTGAAATTTCATTTCGTATAGCATTTTCAAATTGATTATTTTTTATATATCGCAATGGACGATTCCATCGGTTATAATCGAAAAGAAACGTAAGAAAAGGTTTTTCAAATCCAAATCCAAATCGGAGACAAGTCTTTTTATTTTTCTTCAGTTTTCCAAATTCCCAATTATCTTGATGGGTATCAAGATAAGAATCTTCGTAAACTGGGCTATCTTTATAGCATGTCTCATTAACATTAAAGTGAAACTTGAATTCATTTTTTGTTTTTTTCTTTCT